TTATTACTTACCCAAAAAAAAGGACCGGTTTGCAACCTCTACTACATCTGCCCTGTAGATATTTACTATATTTCGTACGTTTCGGATATAGCACGTCCTTTTCATTTTTGACTATAAGAAATCCACACTTTGACACCTAAGATTCCGTAACGAGTAGATACTTCCGCAGAAGCATAATCTATTTTCTGGTCTAATACATTACAAGATGTTTTTCCATACTTTCCGCATTCAGTTCTTGCAATTTCTGCACCTTCTAATCGACCTGAACAAGATATACGGATCCCCTCTACGCCCTTTTTCATTACTAATGGAATATTCTTTACAATTTGACTAAAAATTTTTCGAAATGATCTTCTTTTGTTTTTCGGTTTAACTGATATGTCTTGAGCAATCGGAGAAGCACTTTGATAAACAGATTTGATCTTTTTCGATTCAATTAAGGTAGACGTCTTTGTTCTATTAGCTAAGAAAGATCTCATTTTTTTGACTTCGTTCAAATACGAGTTGTACCCGTAGGGAATTCTTCTGTTTTTGAGTATGATCTCTATCATCATCTCTATTCCCTTTATCAATTCTCTTATCCCCCCGTTATCTATGAATTTTTCTATCAATTTCATTACCTTATCCTTTCCCATGAGGTTCCAACATTTTCTCCAACATTTTCTTTCTATTCGTTCCCTTGCATTTTTTGGAAATTCTTTAGAATTGACTCTTACTCCATCCCTTGGAAAGAAGAAGGTAGCACCGAAGAAAGGAAAGAGTTGTATGTTGTTTTTTCTGTCCCCCTCGAATCGCAGATCATTTTTTTTTCGAATGAAGTGTGTCAAGCTCTTTTTTTCTTCTTTTGAATCCTTTTTCTCGCTGTTCGATCTTTCGACAAAAAAAGCGATGCGAGAACGTATTCTCTGAAGACAGTTTCTTTCCTTTAAACGTATTCTATTCATCTGCGATGTTTCAAGCACTCCCGGTTCGACGAAATGATGACGAACGTTTACTGGATCGAAATGTATTTTGTTCTTTGTATTGAATAAGTATTGCATGACCAAATAATTGAAGGAAGGTCTGACTGCTGCGAGTGTCCTTTTAAGTGGATGACTTTGATGTTTTTTTTTGTAGCTGTACTTCGTTTTTTTGAAAAAGAAAAAGAATAACTTCGTTTTTTTGAAGGATTCTTTTTTTTCGATCATAAATTCTATGTTATTTAGAACCTCTGCGTATTTCGGCTGCTTTAATTCCCCGCTTCCCCGAAGTGATGACGAAAGATGATTCTTTATGGATGTTGATCGGTCATGGTATCCATAGCCTTGCTTCTTTTTTTTCCAAATCCTGATTTCGTTTTTCTTTTTCTGGTCGTCGAGCATGATCGACTCAACTCTTTTCCCGGCACAAAAGCCTAACACTTTCTTTCCTTCTTCTTGTAGACTGGAAAAAGAAGTTTCAGAAAGACATTCGATCTTCCCTACTTTCCCAAATTCCCACCACTGGGCAATCTTCATTGCGTACTTCTTCGGCTGCCTGTAGCGTCTGGATTTTTCCCCTTTTTTCTTTCGTCGTGGACTACGGGGAATAAAGAAATGAATTACATTTCTCTTTTGAAAATGAATAATAATAGACCTACCGAGTCGAAAGCCAAAGGTGAGTCTCGTGGGTTGGCGTATCGAAGCGAAATAAGATCTGAGATTGATATCTTGATAGACTAATTTACCATAATAATAAATAGAGTCAATGTTTACATTTTAAGTAGAAGTGGGAAGAACTCAAAGATAGGTCTTCTTCCATTCACCAATGCAGACTATAAGTGCTCTCCGAACCGAGCAGGATAGTGACCCATCACACGGCTCTTAAACCCAACCTATGGTGATTCCCTGGAGACAAAGTCAAAACCAAAGATCCTTTACCTTTTTCTTTGAGATGTTCCTACCCGCAGATCAAAGAGCGACGCTGCTCTACATAGGCGACGCTTCTTGCCGCTATCCTTCGGTTCTTCTAAGTCAAGTCCCTTCTGACGGTTCGCTCACGTCATCTTCCCTTATCTTCCCTAACGTTCAGAGAGTTCATCTGCTTTTCAGAAGGAGTACTCGCGGAGCACACTGAATGAATAAGAAATGGACAGCAGAGGAAATCAATGAATTCTTGATACCTTACTGAAAAAGTTGAAGCTAGCGATTATTTGGGCGATTACACACCTGGATGTTGTTAAGAACTGAGGAAGAATGCACTCTTAACCTAAGTCGACCTACCAGGGAAGGAACTGGTAGAAGATCGTTCGGAGGGCTGTTTGCTTCACAGCGGGAAGAGGGAGTTCTCATTTGAAAGGAAAGGGAAGGGTTCCAAACCTGCGCACACTTATTATTAAGCATATGATATTCTATTAGTCATTATTTGCCTTTATTGATGCGCTCTAAGCGTCTTACTTACTAATAAAGCGATCTTTAAGTTTCGGACAAACTTTCTCAAAGTGAAGTTTCTCCCTTGAAGCTGACGAAAGATTGAGACCGAC